TTGAAAGGCCCCTCAAAAGTAAGTAAATAAATTCGAAACATATAAAATGCGGTTAATCCGGCTGTGAAAAAAGATATTGTTGCGAAAATCGGCGAATACAACCAAGTATCATTAAGAATTTCATCCTTGGACCAAAAACAAGCGAGAGGTGGAATACCACAAAGAGAAAGAGTACCTACTAAAAAAGCTGTTTTTGTAATCGGCACGTGCTTTCTTAACCCACCCATAAGAACCATATTCTGGCTTTTATCTGGGAAATATCCAACAATAGCTTCCATTGAATGAATAATTGATCCAGATCCTAAAAACAACAAGGCTTTGGAATAGGCATGAGTAATCAAATGAAATAAAGCGGCTCGATAAGACCCCATACCTAGAGCTAACATCATATAACCCAATTGAGACATTGTAGAATACGCTAAACATCTCTTAATATCTTGTTGAGCAAGAGCTAAAGTAGCTCCTAAAAATACTGTTATTATACCTATCAAAGATATTAGATTCATTACGTATGGTATGACTATGAAAAGCGGAAGAAGCCGAGCTACAAGAAAAATTCCCGCCGCTACCATAGTAGCAGCATGTATAAGAGCCGAAATAGGAGTAGGCCCTTCCATGGCATCGGGTAACCATACATGAAGAGGGAATTGCGCGGATTTAGCAACCGGGCCGGCAAATAATAAAAAAGCACACAAAGTAACAAATAAAAGGTTAACTTCATTATTGTAAATCAAGTTATTCAATATTTCGAACAAATCCCGAAATTCGAAACTGCCCGTTAGCCAATAAAGACCTAAGATCCCTAATAATAATCCAAAATCCCCTACACGATTAGTTACAAATGCTTTTTGACAGGCGCCTGCCGCAATAGGTCGTGTGAACCAAAACCCGATTAATAGATAAGAACACATTCCAACCAATTCCCAAAAAATATAAATTTGTATGAAATTCGAACTTGTAACCAATCCTAACATTGAAGCATTAAAAAAACTCATATAAGCAAAAAATCTCAAATATCCTTGATCATGAGACATATAATTGTCACTATAAATAAGAACCTGAATTCCAACTGTAGTGATTAATATTGACATAATGGAAGTAAGTGGATCAATAAAGTATCCGAACTCGAAAGAAAAATCACTAGTGATGGTCCAAGACCTTAGGAATTGATAGATCGAAGTTCTATCTATTTGCTCAATAGATAGATCGATCGAAAAAATCATAACTATACTTAACAATAAAATACTAATAAAAGCCCACATACGGCGAAGATGTTTTGTTGCGGTCGGAAAAAATAGAAGTCCCACTCCTATTAACATAGGGACTGGAAGTGGAACTAAAGGTATGAGCCAGGAATATTGATATGTCTGTTCCATAAAATCAATAAAGTAATAATAATTTTTTTTATTCTTATTCTTAATTCCGTGTTTCTGATTCGCCGGTTCTTATCTCTTTTCAAGGGATTAATAAAAAAATCAAGGTATTAAAAAAAAAACGTAAATCAAATTTTCTTTTGCTATTCATCAAATTTGCTTTTGCTATTCATAGTTATTTTGAATCTTTCCCAACAACTTAAAAAAAAAAAAATGAAAAGTTAAAAGCAATCAAATGTTCTAACTAAGCTACTAGGCAAAAATAAATAATTATTTTATACTTTATACTACGTAAGATTTTTAGTAAGATAGAGCAAATTAAAACTTCACTTATTATTCCCTACTTACACTAATTTATGTCCATAGATCAAGACGAAAGAATTACACAAAATTAAGTTTGATATAAATCAGAGGCTGACCCCTATCGTTCCCCAATAAAATACGAATTTGTTTGTTTATTCTTTGTTTATTCACAACCATTAACCCGTTCATCTTGGCACGTATTGATTGTCTACTATTATAATAAAAGACATTTAATAACCAATTACTAGACAAAAACGATTGGGTAGATAAAACCTGTTCGATGTATTTTTCCTGGATAAATGTAGCATGCCGAAAATAGACAGAGATAAGGACGGAGGGGCTTTTTCTTTTTTTTTTTTTTTATCAACTTCAACCAATTCTATTTCTGTTATATGGCACAATCCGCCCTATAGATATCGATTTGAATAGGTATATAAGGGTGCCGCCAATAACTCCGGAATACGAATTACTTTATTCTCCAATATTTAGGGAATATAAATTGAAAAATCCCTTATTCCAGTTATTTTTTGTTATAGTAAGATTTTATGCCATTTTTGCATATTTATATTTATTTTTTCTATTTATTTATTTTTTCTAAATGTAGTTGGTGTAGAGAAAAAAGAAACAGATAATGAAATGAACCGTAAAACTCAAAAATGATTTGTTTTAACAATAGATGTCTTTCACATCCAATTTGATCAATGAATAACCTTTTATTTTTTGAATGGCAGTTCCAAAAAAACGTACTTCTATATTAAAAAAACGTATTCGTAAAAATCTTTGGAAAAAAGGGGGGTATTGGGCAGCGTTGAAGGCTTTTTCGTTAGCAAAATCCCTTGCTACTGGTAATTCAAAAAGTTTTTTGTACAACAAATAAATAATAAAAGATTGAAATAATCTGAACCCCCCGGACTCAAAAATGAGTTAATTGTGTTTCGAATTTATACTATTGAATTTATAAAATCGAAAAAGGTAAGTAAACATCCCCTTTGTAATGTTTTGAACCAATTGATTTGTCTACTGAATTCGAAAATAAATAAAAAAAAAAAGAAAGAAACCTTTTTTTTTTGAGTTGTTCCCTAGAGTGAAGTTAGAACTATTTAGTTACAGCCGTTACAACGGTTCTAGTTTAGCAAAGAAGAAACGATGGAAGTTAAGTTAAATAAAACTGATGAAACCTTAAATAATTAAATAAAACAACAAAAAAAGGGGCGGAATCTTTAAATCGCCCTTTTAATTTTTTTTTTTTTGTAAAGTAAGCATTCAAATTGATGAATAAAAATCCATTGAAATAGACTCTTTCCATCTCGACGATTGACTAATAATCGGTTATTATGATTTCGAGCAAGCCGCTATGGTGAAATCGGTAGACACGCTGCTCTTAGGAAGCAGTGCTAGAGCATCTCGGTTCGAGTCCGAGTGGCGGCATCGCTTCTTTATCTTTACTTTAAAAGGATATAAAAAAAAGTGCTCTAAGGAATTTAATTTATGATTTCCATTCTGGATATTTGAGGTATTCTCGCTTTTCTTTTTTTTTTTATGATCTTTTCAACTTTAGAGCGTATATTAACGCATATATCCTTTTCGGTCGTTTCAATTGGAATTCCAATTTATTTAATAACCTTCTTAGTCGATGAAATCAGAGGGCTATATGCTTCATCAGAAAGGGGTATGACAGCTACCGCTTTCTGTCTAACAGGATTATTAATCACCCGTTGGGTTTACTCGAGACATTTCCCATTAAGTGATTTATATGAATCATTAATCTTTCTTTCATGGAGTTTATCTATTATTCATAGAATTTTTGATTTTAAAAATAATCAAAATAATTTAAGCGCTATAACGGCACCGAGTGCTTTTTTTACCCAAGGCTTTGCGACTTCGGGTTTTTTAACCAAAATGCATCAATCCGGAATATTGGTACCCGCTCTCCAAGTCCAGTGGTTAATGATGCACGTAAGTATGATGGTATTGGGATATGCAGCTCTCTTATGTGGATCATTATTATCCACGGCTCTTCTGGTCATTACATTTCGAAAAGTGATAAGAATTTTTTTGAAAAGAAAAAAAAAATTCAATGTAAATGGGTCTTTTTGTTTCAGTGAAATCCAATACATGAACGAAAAAGAGAATGTTTTCCTAAATACTTTTTCCGCTAGAAATTATTACAGGTATCAAGTGATTCAACAATTGGATCGTTGGAGTTATCGTATTATTAGTTTAGGATTTATCTTTTTAACCACAGGGATTCTTTCGGGAGCAGTATGGGCTAATGAGGCGTGGGGGTCTTATTGGAATTGGGATCCAAAAGAAACTTGGGCATTTATTACTTGGACGATATTCGGGATTTATTTACATACTCGAACAAATACAAAATGGGAAGGCGTAAATTCCGCAATTGTGGCTTCTATGGGCTTTCTTCTAATTTGGATATGCTATTTCGGAGTCAATCTATTAGGAATAGGGTTACATAGTTATGGTTCATTTAATTAACACCTATTTGAATTGAAGATGAAGAAAGGAAAGGGCTTGATGAATACAAACATAGGACAGCGCGGAGATCGAAACGAAACTTGGTGTTAGTGTAAGATGAAGATGCCGAGAACCTTTTGAATCAAGCCAAGAAGTGCGGCGATTCAAAAGGTTCTTGCAAATGCCCTTGGCGGTTGGTCACAATTTAATTTCAATTTTTTTACTCTTTTTTTTTTATTTAACTTAAACTTAACTTAAGAGAAGAAATTATTTAACTTAAACTTAACTTAAGAGAAGAAAAAGGATTTCTTTGTTCATTGGATAACGAACTCTTTTTAAAATTAAAATAACGGGATTTCTTTTTTATTTTTTTTTTAGTCATGAAAACTATCTACAAAAAAAAATTAGATATAATAGCTTCGGCCTTGTCCGCTGATAGTGAGAGAACGAAATCGGGATAAATACCAATACCTATTACGGGTAGAAGAATCGAGATCAAAACAAATAACTCCCGTGGTCCAGAATCAAAAAAATAAGCGTTTGGGGCAGTAAATAGCTTGTACCCATAGAACATTTGCCGTAACATAGATAATGAATAAATAGGAGTTAATATCATTCCAATTGCCATTACAAAAGAGATTACTATTTTTGGTATTAAAAAAAATTTTTGGCTGGAAATTATTCCAAAAAATACTATCAATTCGGCAACAAAACCACTCATGCCGGGTAATGCAAGGGAGGCCATCGATAAGATACTGAATAGCGTGAAGATCTTTGGAATTGGTATAGCGAGTCCGCCCATTTCGTCTAGATAAGCAAAACGTATTCTATCATAACTCGTTCCTGCCAAGAAAAAAAGTGCAGCACTAATAAACCCATGAGAAATTATTTGTAAAACGGCTCCGTTGAGACCTGTATCGGTTATCGAGCCAATTCCTAGAATTATGAAACCCATATGGGATACAGAGGAATAGGCTATTCTTTTTTTTAAATTCCGTTGTCCGGGAGATGTTGAAGCTGCATAAATTATTTGCACGGTACCTGCTATCATGAACCAGGGGGAAAATATAGAATGGGCGTGCGGTAATAGTTCCATATTGATTCGAATCAACCCATATGCTCCCATTTTTAATAAGATTCCGGCTAGAAGCATACAAGTACTGTAATGTGCCTCTCCGTGGGTGTCTGGTAACCACGTATGGAAGGGTATAATCGGCAATTTGACAGCAAAAGCAATAAAAAATCCAATATAGAATAATATTTCCAATGCCACAGGATACGACTGATTAACTAATGTTTCCAAATTTAATGTTGGTTCATTGGAACCATATAAACCGATACCTAAAACTCCTATTAAAAGAAAAACGGAGCCTCCTGCCGTGTACAAAATAAATTTTGTGGCTGAATAAAGGCGTTTCTTTCCACCCCACCCGGCCAGAAGTAGATAAACGGGAATTAATTCTAATTCCCACATGATGAAAAAAAGTAAAAGGTCCCGAGAAGAAAATGATCCTATTTGACCGCTGTACATCGCTAACATCAGGAAGTGGAATAGTCGGGAATTCCGAGTCACTGGCCGAGCCGCTAAAGTGGCTAAAGTGGTGATAAATCCCGTCAGTAAAATGGGTCCTATGGAAAGTCCATCTATTCCCAATCGCCAGTCAAACTCAAAAAAAGTGATCCATTGATAATCCTCTGCCAGCTGGATTAACGGATCGTCCAGTTGGAAATTATAACAGAATGCATAGGTAATTAGAAGGAGTTCTAAGACACATATATATATTGTATATCCTCTAGTCACCTTATTTCCTCGATGAGGGAGAAAAAAAATTAAAGAACCCGCGGCTATCGGAAAAACTACAATTAGTGTTAACCAAGGAAAATAATTCGTGGTAAAGACAAGATACACTTGGCCCAGAAAAACCCGTGCTCGAAAATCAAATATATTCGTATTTTTTTTGTCTTTTTCGAGTACGGGTTTTTGTCGGTAATCGGTAAAAAAAAAAAAAAACTGTATTCAAAACGGATTCAAGTGGGTTTTTCGGGAACGTATCAATAAGCTAGACCCATGCTTCGGGTTGTTTCATGCCATAAATAAACTCGAACACTCAAGAAATCCGTTGGACAGGCGGATTCACATCGCTTACAACCAACACAGTCCTCTGTTCTTGGAGCAGAAGCAATTTGCTTTGCTTTACATCCGTCCCAAGGTATCATTTCTAATACATCCGTGGGGCAAGCTCGTACACATTGAGTACACCCTATACATGTATCATAAATCTTTACTGAATGTGACATTGGATTTATCTATTTTTGTTTTGAACTTTTTCATTTTCGATCTAGTCAATTTAGAAATGTCATAGTTAAACACCAGATGAATCAATGATTTACCAGAATTTTGCTAATTAATCCACTTCTGGATCAAGGGAACAAAGATACTTTGATTTCTTCCAGTTTCACAAAAAGGATTGAGATTAGGACATATTATATATCCTAAATTTAATTTCTGAATATTATGATTTAAATAAAAATACTACTTATTCAACAAAGTCGATTGATTGATACGCGTCGATTTTCTGTTACGATAAATTGACGAAACAATAGCTGGTCCGATAGCTGCTTCAGCGGCTGCAATAGCTATAACAAAAATTGAAAAAATCTCTCCTTTTAATTGTCGACTATCAAAAAAATCGGAGAATGTTACGAAATTTATATTAACTGCATTTAGTATAAGTTCAAGACACATCAGGGCCCGAACCATATTTCGGCTCGTAATCAATCCATAGATACCAATCGAAAATAAATAGGCACTCAAAACAAGTACATGCTCGAGCATCATTAACCAACTCCGTAAAAATTTCGATTCATTTCAATCTGAACAATAATGCAAGTGATTTGGTTGCTTAGAATATACCAGGTACGGAACAAAAGAATCTATTTGGTAATCGATCGAATAAAAATAAAATAAAAAAAAATTCTATTTTGATTTTCTATTGATCCGTGAATAGTATTCAACTATACTTTACAAGAATTTAAGGAAAATGAATGTGATAACACATAAAAAAGTAGAATTGGGATTGCTGTTCCTAGTTATAAAGATTTGTTATTGACGCGCCACGGCAATTGCACCTATCAAAGCAACTAACAGAATTATTGAAACGAGTTCAAATGGAAGAAAAAAGTCTGTTGATAAATGAATTCCAATTTGTTGACTATTACTTATCAAATCTTGTTCAATAATCTGGTTGGCTCGTGTAGTCCAAATAATCCCGTACCACGACGTATCTAGAATAGTAGTGATTAGCGAAAAAAAAATACTTGTACAAACTAGGGAAGTAAGACCGTCGCCAATAGTCCAAAGATTCAACTTAAAATCGTTAGAATAGTCTGAGCCATTCATGAACATTACAGCAAATACGATTAAAACATTTACAGCTCCCACGTAAATAAGGAGTTGCGCGGCAGCTACAAAATGGGAATTTGATAGAATATAGAATAATGATATACAAACAAGAACCAATCCCAAGGAAAAGGCAGAATCAATTGGGTTGGTAAATAATACCACTCCCAGACCTCCTAATATAAGACCCGATCCCAGAAAAACTAAAAGAAAATCGTGTATTGGTCCAGGCAAATCCATTATATTAAAATAGGGGATAAATAAATCGAAATCTTTTTCATGACCTTATTGAGCCGACCAGGAAAAATTTTTTATGAGACATTCTCAATTACAATTCAATGAAATTCTAATCTACTAAGTGGGAATTGATATTGATGCGGATACAGTTCTGGGATAAATTTCGTTCTTTTCGTTATTCTAAATGGCAATTTGAAATCGAAGCTATATAGTTCGAAAAAGCTTCTGTCTATATATTATTTCATTTCAATACAAATTTAGTTGTACTTCTCATCAACCAATCAAAAGTTGGGATTGGGAGTTATTGACCAAGCAAAAAAACAACCTTATCCCTTTATACCAACTATACCAAAACTGAACCTTAGTAATTCGAAATTAAAAAGGTTTAGACGTTTTTTCGTTGAGGCGAATTCAAGACTGTTCGAATTGTAAAATCGTCAATTGCTGACATTGGTAAACGACCTAAAGCAATTTGATTATAATTCAAGTCGTGACGGTCGTAAGTAGCAAGTTCATATTCTTCAGTCATTGATAAACAATTTGTTGGACAATACTCAACGCAGTTACCACAAAAAATACAAATTCCAAAATCAATACTGTAATTAAGCAATCGTTTCTTTCGAATATCCGTTTCAAATTTCCAATCAACAACAGGCAGATCTATAGGACATACCCGAACGCATACTTCACAAGCAATACATTTATCAAATTCAAAATGGATTCGACCGCGAAAACGCTCCGATGTGATTAATTTTTCATAAGGATATTGAATAGTTACAGGTAAACGATTTGCTTGGGATAAAGTAATCATGAAACTTTGACCAATGTACCTTGCAGCTCGTATTGTTTGTTGACCATAATTCATGAAACCGGTTACCATAGGGAACATATTGTGAATATCTCTGAATAGTGTGAGTGTGAGTTTATTTCTTTCTCTTGTTTGAGAGAAGTAGCGAATATTGTATTCCTTTTTTTCTTTATAGCGAAAGGAGTTGGGAAGAAGTTGTTAATAATAGATTACCGAGAGAAATAGGTAAAAGAAATTTCCAGCCAAGATTTAATAGTTGGTCCATTCTTAGTCTCGGTAAAGTCCACCTTGTTGTAATAGAAATGAACAAGAACAAATAAGTTTTAGCTAATGTAATAAAGATACCAATTGTCGTTCCAAAGATTCCATCCGCTTTATTTATTTCAACTAGCCCGGGAACAAATATGTATGGAATGGAAAGATTCGAACCTCCCAAGTAAAGAACTGTGATAAATAATGAGGAAACTAATAGATTTAAATAGGAAGCAACGTAAAATAAACCAAATTTGATTCCGGAATATTCGGTTTGATAGCCGGCTACTAATTCTTCTTCCGCTTCTGGTAAATCAAAAGGTAATCTCTCGCATTCCGCTAGGGAAGAAATTATAAAAACGATAAACCCTATAGGTTGACGCCACAAATTCCACCCCCAAAAACCATATTTTGATTGCGCCCCAACTATATCAACTGTACTTAAACTGTTCGATAATCATAGTCGGTGGTAACATTACGGTTTCCATCGCTATTACAAAACCGTACATGAGATTTTCACCTCATACGGCTCCTCAGGGCCACAAATAAATGTAAGGACCGGACCGGTATTTTTTATTTTGATATGGTTATAGGAATAGGATGTATAAAGTAAAATCAAAATATAGCGGAGGATCCCCAATTATACCACTGGAATTCTGTCTGCTCTAAGGATAAAAAAACAGTATTTCTGAATTAATCTCATCCTTTACGAATTTTAAATTTACTGTGTTGAGTAATAACTTAATCAACCCTTCAATAAAATACTCCTTGTAGAAATATCACTAGATATTTCAACCCCTCTTTTTTTTTCGATTACGAAAAAGAATTAGCCATTACACTAGTTCATGAATCATGACACGAATTTTCTTTCTATCAATATATGAAAGAAAGAAGAAAGAAAGGGATTCTTTTAGATTGTAATTGTATTTTTTCTATTGTTTGTTCCTCTTCTTCTTTCTGAGAGAAATGGGGCTTAAAAGGGAGTAAAGGATTATTTCGTTCCTGATAGTTATTTCTTTAACTGGCGGATAGGGGCATGCTCTGGATCGGAATTGTGGGGAGTACTGCCTGATCATTTCTACCAACTTAAAGCCCCAAGTAGTATTCTTTTTATATTATGCAGAAGTATCCTTTTAGATAATTGACATAATCTACATTACTAACCCGTTGTGTGTATTTTGGTGTTCCTTCCTATCCCCACTTTTTGTTTTCAACCCCCTAACATATATTGTAATACATACAATAGCTAATGAAAAATGACAATTCTCTAGTCTAGGGTTGGTCTTTTAAGCCCGCTTCAAGCTAGGATGATCAATCGACCTGTCTTGGGGTAAGGGACTTCCTCCACCTTTACTTTTGTTTACTTATCCTTAACGCTTGTACATAGGAAATGAGACTTAATCCACGTTTACTGCGAATTTAGAAGGTGTTTTCTTTCACTCATATATAACTATCTAATTTCTTTTATTAACCTAAAGAGTAAATAAATGAATAAAAAAAAAGAGTATTTCTATTCAAGTTCTTTTTTTCTAGAGCGAAAGGCTTAGGTTTTAGCGAATCACACGTAGAGATATTGATAAAACACATAAAGTTAATGGTATTTCATAACTAATCGATTGAGCAGCAGCTCGCAGACCACCTAAAAAGGAATATTTATTATTTGATCCATATCCTGACATAAGAAGTCCAATAGGGGCAATACTTGAAATGGCAATCCATAAAAAAATACCGATATTGAGGTCAGCTAAAACAAGGTTATAACTAAAAGGAATTACTGAATAACTTAGTAGAATTGCTATGACTGCTATAGATGGACCAATACCGAATAAACTACTATTTCCTCTAGATGGAAGAAGGTTTTCTTTGAAAAGGAGTTTTGTCCCATCGGCTAAAGCTTGAAGAATTCCAAAAGGGCTGGCGTATTCAGGCCCAATACGCTGTTGTATTCCTGCAGATATTTCTCTTTCTAACCACACAATTACTAGGACACCTATTGTGATTGCCAATACATAAATAAAAATAGGAGCAAGCACCCATATGATCCCATAGACCTCTTGTAGGGATTCCAATCTGGAAAACGAATTGATATCTTGTACTTCGGGTGTGGCAATTATCATTTCAACGATCAACTTCCCCCATAATGATATCTATACTACCTAATATCGTCATAATATCAGCCAATTTCATTCTTTTAACTAACTGAGGAAGAATTTGCAAATTGATAAAACCCGGTGGGCGAATTTTCCATCTCCAAGGAAACCCACTTTGATCCCCTATCAGAAAAATTCCCAATTCCCCTTTTGGGGCTTCTGCTCTCACATAAAGTTCTTGTTTTGTCAATTCAAAGGTAGGAGAAGGCTTTTTACTAATGAATCGATCTTCAAAATTATTCCGTTCTGGATTGCTTTCTCTATCAAAGCATCGGATTTCTAAATTTTCATAGGGGCCTCCCGGAATTCCTTCTAAAGCCTGTTGAATAATTTTTACGGATTCCGTCATTTCCCCGATTCGGACTAAATAACGAGCTAAGGAATCCCCTTCTTTTTGCCACTGGACTTCCCAATCAAATTCGTCATAACACTCATAATTGTCAACTTTACGAAGATCCCATTCTATTCCAGACGCTCGTAGCATTGGTCCTGATAAACCCCAATTTATTGCTTCTTCTCCACCAATAATGCCTACTCTCTCAACTCGTTCTAAAAAAATGGGGTTTCGCGTAATAAGTTTTTGATATTCAGCAACCCCTGTTAAAAAATAATCGCAGAAATCCAAACATTTATCTATCCAACCATAGGGTAAATCAGCAGCTACTCCTCCGATACGAAAAAAATTATGCATCATTCTCATACCGGTGGCAGCTTCGAACAGATCATATACTAATTCTCTTTCTCTGAAAATATAGAAGAAAGGAGTCTGTGCACCAATATCTGCCATAAAAGGGCCAAGCCATAACAGATGGGAAGCTATACGACTCAACTCCAACATAATTACTCTGATATAGCTGGCCCTTTTAGGTACGCGAATATTTCCCAACTGTTCTGGTCCATTTACAGTTATTGCTTCTGTGAACATAGTAGCTAAATAATCCCAACGGGTTACATAAGGCAGATATTGTATAATTGTTCGGTTTTCCGCAATTTTTTCCATCCCTCTGTGTAAATAACCCAATATTGGTTCACAGTCAATAACATCTTCACCGTCTAGAGTAACGATGAGACGAAGAACACCATGCATTGACGGGTGGTGAGGTCCCATATTGACTATCATAAATTCTTTTTCTGTAGCTAGTATACTCATAGGTTTTTACTCGATTCATTCTTACATGAATTGTTGAAAACAACAAGAAGTTCATCAACAGTCAAAATCAAATAATTCTAAATCGTTTTTCCAATTTCAAATTAACGATTTTTTGACTCCCGGATATTCAACTTACTAATTAATTCTTTATAACGTACTCTATTTTTCTTTGACAAATAAGCTAGTAGACGTTGGCGTTTTTCCAAAATTTTACGTAGACCCCTTTGAGATAAATAGTCTTTTCTGTGCAATTCTAAATGGGAAGTAAGTCTCCGGATCTTGTTGGTGAAACGAAATACTTGAAATTCAACCGATCCGCAGTTTTCTTCTTTTTTTTCTTGAACCCTAACTGAAATGAATGCATTTTTTACTTTTACCATAAAACGAAACCCTCCCCCTTCCCTTTTTAAGATGAATTTTACTGATCAGTAATAATAATACGAGTTACTTCAATTTGATATACACAATAATCTTAAGTTCGTTATGAACTTGCTAGAAAATCCATATCAATAATAAATCCAATTTTCAATTTTATTAGGGATCCAAAGGGATGGTATATTTCGGCAAAAGTGAAAAAATTGGACCTAAAAAAAAGAGTTTCTTGGTTAATTTATGGATCTAATTAATATGTTCGCCATTAATTTGGTATCTTGTATCAGACTGGAATGGACGACAAGACATGTATAAATTTCTTTGTTTTCATATCCCCAAACGGGACATGATAGATAGGAAAAGCACACTATTAACGAATTTTCAATCGTGGATACATACGGACCCTTACCATACTGAAACGACTCCCATTATTGGTATTAAACCAATACCGATTCATACAAATTAAATCTTCTAATCGAGAATTGGCCCAAACAAAGAACTTTAATTTAATTAGTTTTTTTTTCTCTCTAGCAAGATTTTTGTTTTTATCCAAAACGTGGCCGCCGCCCTTTCCGTTATTAAAAAATACTGGATTTGTCTGCATCCCATTTTGATTCTTCGAATTGAAACAAATTAGAGTTCTTAATTCTCTACGGCGTTTAGGGAGTAAAATATTTTCAGGAACAAGCAAATCATAATTATTTTTGTTTCTATTTCCGGTCATTTTTTTAGGTTTTGCAATGAATTCATCAAAATGTTTTTTATCAACATAGCCCTTTTCTTGGTATCTTTTAGTAATTTTTCGCTTATTCTTATGAACCAATGCAATACCTACGATTTGATATAGAAAAAATTGCCCATCTTTTTTTACAGACAAACGACGGGGTTCGATAATAAGCATTCCCCCCTTCGTCAATTCGTTAAGAGCGAAATTCTTCTTAGTGATAAAAATGGGCAGACTAATTTCTCCCCCTTGAATAGAGGCTATAGTAACATCGCTAGGATTTAGTAGTCGAACCAGGTGACAATATACTTTCATATCGTTGAGTATTTTTTCTCTGAAAGAAACAGCACCCCCCCATCGCAACTGCAAACACAAATATCTTTTTAGGAAGAAATCGAGTTGTACTTCGGTTTCTCTTTTGTATTGCTTTTTCTTTATACGGGTTTTCATGTCCGATCCCGTATAATTTTCTTCACTATCTGTTTCTTGGTTTGAGAGAACTGATCCAAGAATTACTTGCTTTTGTGCATCTGATCTCGGAGTTCCTTGGTCTGCGAGTTCGTTTTCTTCTTTACTTTGATTCGATAATTCAAGATATTCTTTTTGAGTAGGTGATATAAAAAGATCCGCCTCTTTCTTTCCGGTTATATTTTTCTTCCTATTTCCATTAATATTGAAAAGAAGTAATTTGATTGGTATAATCCAGGGTTTCATTCTATATGCATTAAAAAGCAGCACAAATTCTGGGAAGAACCAAGATTCCAGGTTTGATATAGGACAACTTAGTATTTCTTCATTCATTCCCATCCAATCACAAAAGAACCGCTTTTGAGTGGATGGGTTAATTTCTTCATCTTGATGAATTGTAAGATAAAAGGGGACTCTGTTATTAATTGCATCAATTTTTTGATAATTAGTGGACCCAATCCTAGTATTTTGATTACTGCTGGTACCAATATCCATATCAACCCAGGCTTCCATATTGTCCTTATTTCTAAGACAAAAATTAAGAATTCTCCAATCAAAATATTTTCTATACAAGAATTTTTCCATATACATAATAGCATCTTCCCCTATATAATTATTGATAGAGATACTTCCCAGCATAGACAACAATTTTCCTTTCTTTATATTGGAATCATAATAATACTCTTCTTTATTATTTACTTGGACTAGTGATCTATCAATATACGAGTCTTTCTTATCTTCATAATTAATTGATTTATATGATAAAAGATCATATCTATAGTGTTTTTTAAAATTATATTTTTGATTACGTAATAGGTCTGCTTCAAAAAAATGTTGTTTTTCGCAATGAGTTAATCCATTTTTTTCATACGAATCTCTTTTAATTAAATCTGTAGTTTGAGCCATACAGTGTTGATTGGCTATATTTCGCCATTCTTGTGGTACTAATCTAGCCCATTTAATCCGAGAGAAATCATATTGATAATGCCCGCTTAACCAGTGTTTTCGTGGATTCCTTCCAAAATTCCCAAAGGGTTTATGTCTTAATTGGTAATTAAAGATTCCGTGTTTTTCAAACAAATCTTTTATGTCATTCTTAAGAAATAGAGATGTTCCGTGATATTGAAGAACGGGTCTTAAATTATAAAAGTTCCAAATTGGGACTTGTAATAATTTGTAAAATACATATGCTTGTGATTGTGAAAAAGACGATAAATTACAAGAAATCTTTGAATTCTTATTACTAGTCTTAGAAAGTAATTTTTGGATAGTCGAAATAAAGTTAATTATATTTTTATTTGTTTTATTAATTCTTTCGGGATTTGCTTCATTATTGTGGATGTTTTTCTCAAAAATTTGAATTCTTTTTCTTGTTGATTCACGAAAGGGTTTTGTATTGATTCTTGGAATAGTAAGGGTAGATAGAAAAATATTTATGTATATCTTTTCAATGACAAATTTTATAAACAAATAGGATTTACGGATTAATCGAGCATTTCTTTTTTTTAACAGCCGCCAAATCCTTTTTGATGAGTCTACTATTTTAACAGAATAAGTTGTTTTGTTCGAACTAATATTTGTTTCTTGAGTTAGCGATCCTTTTTTCTTTTCTTTTGTAATTTTATATATTTGATTTCTGATTCTGCTTGTTCTATTAGTCAGATTTTTAATTTTTTTTTCGGTCCGGGATAATTTCGTCCACTCCATAGATGAAATTGCAATAGATGGTTCGTGAATCATCTGCTTATTGTTTATCGACTTTTTTTGAGTTGCGCCCAATTTCTCGATTTCTCTCAAGTTTCTTTTTGAAAGTTCTTTTTTTTTTCCTTCTTTGAAATCCCTTAAAACTATAAAAGACTTAGTTTTCAATTTTACAATTTTTTTTTTAAGTTCTTGAAAAATGGGTTCAAAAAAGGAACGTCGTTTTCGGGGAGAACCGAACGGCATGTCAGTTTCCAGCCCCAAAGCTGTTAAAAAACAAAAATCAGTTTCTTGTTCACTTTTTGGATCTTTATGAGAGGATTGTATCGTAGATACGTGCCAGGGTTTCAGGTGAAAAGGGAATAGGATCTTTATCTGAATACCTTCTATTAACCAGTTTTTAGGAAATTCTGTTTCAGATAAATTAACACCGCTATAAGTGCATTTAACATAAATTTCACGATTCCAATCCTTAAAATCCTCGGACCACTCGGGATCTTGGAATAATAGTATGCGAACCACATTTTTAGCTATTATCAATAACGGTAATATAATATATTTTCTAAGAATCGATTGGATTACTAACATAGAACTTCTTAGTATTCGAGTAAGTAAACGCTTATCCCAGCCTTCTGCTTGTTTTATACGTACCTTTTCTTGTCTTTGGTATCTTTCGCCTTTGGGCCTCTTTTTTTCTTTTTTATCCAATTTTCTTGTCTTTACGTTTGTATAATCATAAAGTTTTTGGTTGTTATTTTTTCCCATCCAATTTCGAAGAATTACTTTCAGCAGGCGGGAAATGTCAAAAGACAAATAAAGGGCTTTGTCTATTCTGTCCAAAAAAAGAGGGGAATGGGCATTTGCTTGAACTGGTTTCCAAATAACGGTTTTACGTCTTTGTGCGCGCATGGAACCTTTGATTATATATCGACGAAAATCCGATTGTTCCAGATAACGTGGCAAAGTAACATCCTCTTTTGTCTGGTGATCAACAGCAACCACTAAACGTTTGGCTTTTCGTGAACGAAATGCATGTTCCCCTCTTACATTTTCGTCGTATTCTCCCAGTTCTTGTTCTACATTATCGATTAATTTGTATGACCACCGGGGAACTCTTTTACTAATTTCTTTTATCGCTTTTGTTCTAATTTTTTGATCATTGGGATCCGATATAACTGCATCGAAAAAAAAATTTAAAATTTTGATTTGGTCTTCGGAATCGACGTGTTCTCGTTCCCGTTCTGTAAATAAAGACCTCACTTCTTCGCTTGAAAATGATTTTTTATTAAATCGGTCTATCGTCTGTTCAAATTCGGGAGAATCATTAATAAGAATTAGATTGTGGATCTTATTTATCCAAAGCGTTATTATCTTATTTTTTATATAAGTTGGATTTAGGACTGGGGGGGAAAAGAATTTTTTGGTTCTTCCGCGATAAGGTCCGTTTAATAAAGGATCATATGTTTTAGGTAAGTATTTTTTTTTAGTCTTATCACTACACAATTTAGTCCTTTTTTCGAGTATATCCCGAATAAGAGACCCTTTATATAAACCCTCAAGTCGATTTCTAAACTCCCTGCTTATGTTTAAGTTCTTACTTTTTTGGTTGTTAGTGTAATTCCAATGTGTAGAAAATTCATCAGAGGATAGTTTTTCGGTTTCGAAAAAATAATTATTTTTGCTTATCATGTCCAAAAAAGTTGCCAAACTTGCTGGATATGTAAAAGAGATTCTTTCTTTTCCATCACTTCGACATGTATAAAAAAAATAATGTGACATTTCGTTTCGTACAGCATTTTCAAATCTATTATTTTTTTTATATCGAAGTGGCCGAGTCCAGCGTTTATAGTCGAAAAGAAGAGTCACAAGAGGTTTTTCAAACCATA